TCTATCTATAAGCCACTGAGTCCCGGCCTTCCTGATTGGATCCTCTGTCCGCCCCCTCCCAAAAGACGAGAAAGAAGTACATTGTCTTATCTGATGCACTTTTTTTCAAGTAGAGACTCAAGAAATCGACTAGTATGGAGTCGGTGCGTGCCATATATATTGAGGGAAGGGAAAAAGGCTATCTATCTTTCCTCGCCCTTACTACTAACTAAGCTAAGAGGTCGATCCCCTATCACCTTCGGTGCCTCCTTGTGGTCCTTCTCTTTCGCTTTTCCTCGACCTTGACTTTAGAGCTAGTTGATAGGCCACTTTCCACATCCGATGCATCGAGATCAAGGGGATCGTGGGATCAAAGTGGACGTTCCCTATTTCCATGGCCGATTGCATCCCGAGGACTTTCTTGATTGGCTAAGTAGCGTGGAGAAGTTCTTTGATTGGAAAGAACTATCCAAGGTGTGCGAAGGTTCAATTCCTGAGCACGGGTCATGCCTCAATTTGGTGGGATCAAGTCCAAGCAAGGCGTGAGCGGGGAAGTACATGGGACAAGATGCGATCGAGGTTGCGGGATCCATTTCTACCCTCCGATTAGACCCAAAGCTTGTTCAAAATGGTTCTCTAGAGAAAGCTTGTTCAAATGTTAATGTTTCTAAGCTTGATAGATTCCTTCTTTTTTCCGGTATACCGCTCCGCTAGTAAGGCGCGAGATAGAATATAGTTCATTCATAACTTCATGAAACGCTTTTGTTATCAGTATTTAGGTTCTCTTTTGAGCTATTTCTCTGTGTTGTTTAATACATTCTTTGATGACAATGCTTCCCCAGAGGCTTCAAAGAGCACCTCATCGAACCCCCCTGTACGTCCCATTAGGTATTCCTATCATTTTCCTTCTATTATCATAGGTAGCTCACCTCGAGTGGATTTATATGATTCTTCATCCGATATATATAAACAAAGAGACGTGTATGATGATCCTCTCCTGTCGACAAGTAGCTGTCGCTCTGAGCCATTCTTTGTCTGTCCCAGTGAAATGTATGTGTTGATCAGACTTTCCAATGCGGCACTGCGACGATCCGTGGGTGTATATGAAGTGGTTCAGAGGGTTGGTGCTTCGTTTTCATATAGTAGTGTGGTCGTTGCGAGAAAGTTGGAAGACCCTACGGGTTATCATACTCTCGGCTTTTCTTATTTGATTGGTCTGATTATCAATCCCAAAACTGACGCTGCTGATCTAATGCTTTTCTTTGAAGGAAAAGCCAGAGAGTCCTTTCCTGAATGGCAGGGTCAATCGCTTAGGATCTCCACATACACCAGTTGGCCAAGCCTCTGTCGCTTTCTTGTCAAGCACGATGATAGACCAGTCGTGTCTGGTATTCTCGCTTTGGAAGAAATCCTTCTTCTGGCTGGTCGCAACAGGGCAGTTCAAAAACTTCTAAAGGAGATCTCTCTTTTGAAACCCCAAATGGGTTACCGCCTAAGTCGTATTTTCAACCGTCCGGAAGAACTAGAGTACCGAAGGAGTAACCCTCTAGTTCCCATCTCTAATGTTGAGTATATGATATTCATCCGCTCAAAAAAGCGGAAATGATCCCTGGTGTGGGCGTTTGTGACGTAATTCATCGTATTTTGAATGCCTTTGAGTGCCGCAGTGTTGTGGTTGCAACACAATATCAAGAACCTTCTAGATTGCATACAATAGGATTTCAGTTTCTTATTGGGATCTTCTGCCTGAAAGCTTCCGCTGATCCACAGATCAACTGTGAAAGGCTACGGTCTACTTTTCCCGAGTGGAAAGGGCGGTCCCTTCCAATTGTTTCAGAATATCAAAACTGGCCAAGCCTCTGTCGGTATATTGTCAAGCACGATGATAGACCAGTCGTTTGGGGTGATATAGATTTGGAGAAAATCTTGCATCTTGCCGGTTTCCACAAGAGATCTCAAAGTCTTCTACAATCAATCTCTCGCAAAGAAAGGTTAGATCGGTTGTTAATACGTAGTGGGAAACATCCGACTTGGCAGAAAAAGAAGAAGAAGGGAAAGTGAGCCAGAAGGCATACTCATAATTCTTTCTTTCTTTTTTTTTTTAATGAGTAGCGGACTTTCTATCTACTTCTAAGGTTGCCTTTGCTTCTTCAAGTGAGAGGCACCTTAGAAGTTGACTCAGCCTGATATCTTTCCGACGGTTTTCTCTTGTTCTGAACGGTATTTCAGTTTGGTTCCAGAGCCGGTTACGGGCAGCCCCGGGACGACCGAAGGATGGTTGCCCTGCTTGGACTTCACGGTCCTAAGGAAGCGTGCAGGGAGGAAGGATGATAATCCAACCACACGGATTAGTCACCCGTTCTCTTCTCAGCCTGCTCCGCTGACAGGCTAGCTTCTGGGCTATGCTTCCCTCATCTGCGGCCATCTTTCCCTCCCACTATACACCTTGCTCAGATCTTCCCCGAGCGGATGAGCACTCGCCTTTCCTCCCCGCGCTGGCTCTTCCCCTGGCCGTCTCATTGCTTTGGTACTAGCTCTCTGGCTCTACCACTGCAATTGGCTAGGACAGTTCCCTCACGGGCGAATTCCGACACTTTAATTTAAGTACTCCCCACATCTTTCGCCTACTGAGCTTGGGCTGGTAAGCTCGGGGGTCAGTATCCTTCCCCTGTTATCCCCCCCCTCGCCTCCTATAGTACTTTCCTCTGGCTTGGAAGTTAGCTTTATGGATTTAGATATAGTTTGATGATGGTAGCTATCTGCCTTGCCTCTTGTACATATTCTATTCAGATGTATGGCCGTCCTTAACAGATGACTTACATGTGTAGAGAAAGGTTTATCTAACTAGTTAATAAGTTTGGCTGACCACCCTGCTTTCTTTAGCTTTCTCGACGGCAGGCACCCTCGGTCGCCAAACGAATGAGCCTCTCCTCTCTTAGATAAGGAAAGCGAAGGCTTTCCATATGTATTCGATCGACTTTCCAGTCCTAAATGCACTCTACCGGCTTTAACTAGACGAAGCAAGGAACCGTACTAACACTAGCGTTCCTAGCGCATAACCTGCGGTGACTTGCTCCCGGTGACTTGCTTCGTCTAGTTAAAGCCAGCAAGCAACAGAATGTTGTGCGCTAGTGTACGCTTGTCTTAGTTAAGGTAGTTTCGCGGTAGTAGTGAGAGTGTAAAGTCACCGGGCAAGGAACCTGGAACTAGTGTTTAAAGTCAGTGACCGAAGGTCACTTAAGAGTTGTTATTGTTATAGTTATAACGGTTATGCGTCAGTAGGAGACAAGAAGCCGAAGGCTTTGCGCTTAAGAGTATATATGCAAGCACAGCTAAAACGTTGTGCGCTAGGGTTTCGCTATGCTTGTCAGGCTTTGTTGGTGTGTGCGGTGAAGAGTCTTCTGCTGTCTACTCTTGTCTCGTATGTTCCCGTAGGAGTCGCGAGTCTCCTTTACTTTAGTAGTAGGGAAGAGTTCGTACCACCTTCCTTCTTCCTGGAAAGCTTTCAATGCTATCAATTAGAGTGGAAGTGAGTAGCGTGAGCCAGTCCGAGGAATCGCCCCAGCTGTAGTAGTTATCTCTTCCTTCAATTATATCAAACTTTAACTACCTATCTTAATAGCTTTCAGCCTATATGCCCTAGGTTTCTTGCTCTAAAGGTGGTGAGTTTGTGTTCAGTGCGTCTCCCAAGGGGAGTCCCTTTTTTTAACCTTTGAATGACTCCCTTTTTCAACCCTCCATGACCTCTCCTCAATGCCGTACCCTCCCACACAAAACCAAAGTCCTAGATCGCACAACTACTTCTACAAAGCAAGCAAGGAACGGTACTCTAATTAGCGAAACGTTCCGTTACTTGTCCAGTAGTGCCGTTCCTTGCTTGCTCTCAATCGCATAACCGAAGGCTATACCACCCCCGAGCACACAAGCCAAGTCCCTGCGATGGAGCACACAGACGCCCCAGCACTCGAGCGCACAGACCAAGTCCGAGCGGTAGAGCGCACAATCAAAAGAAAAGGCCAAGATTGCACAGTCCTAGTGCTAGAGCGCCCAGTCGACCCAGCGCTAGAGCAGCCAAGCCAAGGCCCTGCGCTAGAGCAGACCTCCCTCTCTCCTAAAGGATATGACCCACAAAGCAAGCCTAACCAGAAGGAGAATATCAAAAAGAAGAATGCGAAAAAAGATGAGAATCAAAGGCCCTCCACTCTTCGTCAATTTCTTTGAATCACACTTATACACGCGGAAAGGCGCTCTGATGTGGACGCTAAGAAGGTTATTGGTCGCCTTCGTGCCTTGTTTGATTGTAGGTCCGTGGTTGTGTCACGGGAGTTGCATGAAGGCGGTGGCTGGCACTACCATGTGGGCGTCCTTAACGACAGCGCCTCCAAAAACACTGCTGCGAATAGGCTAAGGGCAGCCTTCTCTGAATGGGATGGAAAGTCAATCCATTTCAGTTTCCATCGCTGCTGGCCCACCATCTGCCGCTATATTACCAAGGAAGACAAGAACCCCCTCATTTTGGGTTCCTACTCCCTGGAGCAAATCCTTGAGCTAGCCGACGCACAGGAGAAGCATAGGAAGCTCAACGATGATCTAGGGGAAGCCATTCTAAAGTGCATGGAACCTTTGTCCTCTTGGCACCAGCTCTATGAGGATCCTATCCTTCGTCCAAAAATGGTGACTCAGGCCTCACGCCTGAAAGAGGTCCTTGAGGATTTGCAAATGATGAGGGACTTTAAGAGTAGTGCTTACTCACGCCTATTTGCGTACACTCAATCGCATAACTTCCCCGAGGAGTACGCTTTTGAGGAGCTCGGTGAGAAGTACCTTTTGCTGGATGGGTTGGCCTGCCAACTAATCCACGACAGACCACTGAAGAGCAAACAGCTGTTCCTTTATGGTCCCCCTTCCTCACAGAAGAAACTTCTCTTTCATTTCCTTGCTAAAGCACTTAACCTTTATTTCGCCAGCTCTCGTAGGAATGACTTAACAGGCGCACATGACTACTACGATCTGTGGCTTTTCGATGAGTTTTCCGAGCCAGAGGATTTGCAACATTCTCTTTATGGCTCTCCCGGTAGTAGCCCTCCTTTGAGCCTTTTTGTTATGTTACTACACTTCTGAAAGTTGTTGATGGCCAGGTCTGCCGGCTTGACTCAAAGGTCCTACTGAAGCGCGTAAATGTTCCTGTGGTGCTTATTGCAAACGAGTTGCCTCCTTGCATGACTTCTGCCGGTCCTTTCCGTGCCCGCTTCTTCCGGATGAGGTTCGACACGCCCATCCCTGACCTTAAGGAGGAGCGCATTATTGCAACACTTTTGGGTTGTATAGAGCGTAGGTTGAGCAACTCCTTTTACGCTTATTCCCCGGGCCTTACTTTTCCTTCTTCGGTGTCCCTTAGTTACAACGAGTGTGAGGCACTGCTTACTCCTATGGAGTTTAGCACATCGAAAAAAAAGGCCCAAAGCTCTTGCTGACTTAACTTAAGTAGCTTTCTTTCTCGTTTGCACGATGCTTCTGTATGCAGCTGCCCTTGGCGTGATGCCAGTGCTACAGCCAGCGATACCGAACCATCTGCTGATATGCCTAAATGCTTTCTCATCACAAAAGAGGGCCAAGTCCTTGAAGCCAGCAGCATTCGCATTCATCGTGTTCATGAGTATGGGCATAAGGAGTTCCGAGAGGGCATAAGGCTAGACATGTGGCGGCATCAACAAGGTTACGCCTTTCACCCAGCTTCTAAGAATAGCCTTTTTTCCCTTATCGATTTTGCAATGATCCCATTGCGTAAACGCTTGGGGGTCTCAAAAGTAAAAGAGAAAGGTACTTCGGAGGGCTTTGACCTTTTTCGAGGTGTAAGTTTATGCAAGGGTTTTCCTCTGTCCCTTTCTTCCTCCGACTCCCCCGCTTCTTACAAGCCTACTTGGCAGAGTTGTCTTTTTCTGGAGGACGCAAAAAATGGTAGTAGATCCCATGGCCTTACTGACTTTAGAGTGTGGCGTAGTTCGCGAAAGGGTTTTGCGGACTACGCTACCTGGCCTCTTGGCTTCTTTTTTCATGATCCTGACTCTCATGATTCACGCAACCGCGCCGTTAGCTGCCCGGTGGTTCTTCGCTTGAAGGAAGGTGCCCCCACGCTCCGGGCGTGTACGTCGCCTGCTTCGCAAGGTGTCCTCCGAGCAGGATGCTTTAGCTCCAAGAGTCTTTAAGCTCCAACTCGCTGGTCACTCTGAGGCTTCCATTAGTTGGAGGACAGAGGATTAAAGCATCGCTAAGTCATGGGAAGAGGATCCCTACTAGGGGAAATGTGACTTTCTTTTCTTTGAGTACGGAAAAGCATAAGCCAAACGGAGGAAGGTCCCTCTTTAAAGGGAAGGACCCATCCTCCTACACCTTCGGAAAGTAGGGCTCGATGCATTAGATCCGGATACTTGCCCTTCCCTTTAAATAAGGGCAAGCATCCTCATAGATGCAAGAAGGACATTCTCTCTACAGAAACCCGTCGCAAGGGTGATGTTACGTTACGCGAAGGCTTTACGCTAAGGCTTTCACCGAAGGCTTTACGCGTTAGACGCGGATCTCGAGAAAAGCTTTTATCCCGGTGAGCAAAACCTTAGGAATTTCCCTCCTCAAAGTAGAGAAAAGCGGATGAGAATCTTTTCCTAACTACAGCACCCTTCTCGTAACATCAGTTCCTACCGCATAACCTTCTTTAGAAGTGCTTAGGTCTGCTAGTTAAAGCCAGTGTAGTTTCGCTAATTAGAGGATAGTGTTCTTATTTAGACTCTTAAGCGCATAACCTGCGGCTAGTTAAAGCGGTAGCAAGCAACAGAATGTTGTGCGCTAGTGTACGCTTGTCTTAGTTAAGGTAGTTTCGCGGTAGTAGTGTTCGCTAGCGCTTGTTTTTCCAGTAAAGTCAAGAGATTCATGTCCCACTCAATCTTTTACACCGATGTATCGTACTCTATCGACCAGGTCATCATAAGAAATGCTCAATCTTTCCGAAGTGAGAGAAGGCGCGCTACAACTAACATAACAGCCAGCTGAAAAAGGTTAGCTAGCTAGGCTAGCGCGCAATGGCTTTCTCTGATAGGGGCTCGCTTCTTCAAGCTCCGCCCAACCTATACTATACAAGGTGCTGCTCGCTTTTTCTCAGCCACTCTTAAGTTATGTAGTAGTCGGCATTCCTCCTTTCCTTGCCCCCCTACTTAAGAATCCAAAGGTCACCTTTGGATGTTGTCTTGACGCTTTGGTTACGAAGGTGACCGGGGTCTAGGTTTGATGGATGGATTCAGTCAGCGAAAGTCCCTCCAACTCAATCAATATCAACAACATGTCGTGACCGGTTAGGCTTGGTTTCTGTTTCTTTTGTCAGAAAAAAAATGTTCGGGGGTTCATTGATTAGTACACCTCCGGTGCTGGTAAGGTCGGGACCGTGGTCGTCCGTCTCCGGTTTGCCGGCCGATAATCTTTCAGAGATTGACCAAGCAAGCAAGCAAGTAACGGAACGTTATGCGTGTCTAAGCGCTTAGCCGTGTGCGCTAGGGTTGTGCGGTAGTGCTAACGCCTTAGGGCTTTCGCTCAGTCCGTTGCTTGTTTGGCTATTCTTTTCTATTGAAAAGGAGTCAGCTGTCTGCGCGAGTCACCTTCTTCTAGGCTCCGCTGGACGACACGGCATTTTCGTTCAAATATAGGCCGGCCGTACTTGTGATGGTTCCCAAGGATTCAATATGACCACTTAGGTCTACGTTGCCACGATATTGTTCTATGGAAGCGGGCGGGCTGTTAGAAGTTCGGCCCGGTTTTTTTGGTGTCGTAGGGGAGGGATTGACCTTTCTAACGCATATTCAGTCGTACCGGCATGGCCCCACTGATTTGTTTTCGATCGGAGCATCAAGCAGCGCAACCCGGTTCTACTTGACTAAGCCCGTGCTCGTCCAAGGAGGGAGTTTGCTTTACCCAACTCCCTTTTTTTTTTATAGGCGCTCACCTTTTTTGGCTTCTCTCAAATAGAATATTTGGAAGTTGGTAAAGACCCGCCCCTTGTTTCAGTCAGAATGAGTCCCCGGGACCCCGGGACATTGGCTTCCGCCAACAGTGAACTATGTTGGATCGCATCCCGCGCATATTCTACATTATAGCCTGCAACTGATTCAGCTTCCGCTTCTGGGAGATCAAACGGAGCTCGATTAGTTTCTGCTAGACGAGAAATAAAGAACATAACCAATACAGGGAACAAGGGAATACCAGACCATATCTGCTTTTGCGCCATGACAATCTCACTCGAATTACGGGGACCTACACATATTAGTACAGTATACCGGGGTCACCGGCCAGAACCACACGTGCAAGTTTCCCTGCATGTGGCTCGTCCGTGCTTTCCGAGGCGCTGCCTGTGACTCAGCATGGGAGCTTTTTTCTAAAGCACTCATCAGTAAGCTCGGCCCCTTTCCTATTCCGCTTTGCCGCCTATGTTGAGAATGGGTCCCGTTCCATTCAAGCGGCCCACCTTTATTCATCTATACCAGCTGCCACGCACGCCCCAATAGAAAGCATTTCAGCGCCCCTCTCTAGAGTGGAAGCAGAACGCGCCATCAATCACCTACAGCCCTTTCCTCTGCCGGGGACTTCCACGAGGGCGGCATCGTCGTATGCTCCACTTTGGTTGCCCTGGTTTCTCTCCCGGAGTACTCCTATGGCCGATCTGTCACCCAACCTATTTAAACAACCTAAAGGCTTGGCCCCGTCCCGTTTAGAGAATGACCCGAACTCTTATGGCACGGCACGGCTTAGTCAGTCATTCTCGCAGTTCAGAGTGGATTCGGACCGCCACTTCTCTGAAAGCATGGTTCTTGCCCCCCTTTGAGCTCGTCCATTCGTTGGGTGATCCCTTGCTCTCACGTTCGAGTGTTTGCTCGTCGTTTAGGCCGGTGAGTGAGATTTCTGCTCATTGCAGTCACCTCCGGGGTTCTTCGCACCTGGATAGTACCAGGACCCTTGTGCCCCGGCCCTTGATCAGAGAAAGCTGTCAGCCCTATGACCCACAACTCAAAATGAGCCTTGCGACGAGACGCGGACATTCCCCATGCTGCGGTTCCCTCCGGTCCGTTCCCGGGTTGGGTTAGGGGAACATCCGAGCGATTGCCTTCGCGGATCCAAACGCGCTCACAAGGCGCACAATAAGAATAAGGCCAATAGAGACTTCATAAGAGACCATTTGAGCTGCAGATCGTAATGCTCCTAGAGAGGCATATTTCGAATATAGAGGTTCAAAAGTTCCCAACAATCAACGACCTTTTAATATCCTTCTATGAACCGTACGAGCACGTCCTCTGGCACCCCCACCGCGCTTACGGCTCTATACCCCAACCTAACCTGCTCTGGCCCCGGGTCCTCCCCAAGCCTACTTTAGATCTCTCCGAAGAAAGAAGCAAGCAACAAGGCAAGCAAAGCGATTTTCGCGGTAGTGCAAGCAGACAGGCAAGTGACCGGGCAAGGAACCGAAGGTTTCGCGGCAGGAGTGAACGGAACGTTTCGCGTCAGCAAGCAAGAGAAGCAACGCAGGTTATGCGCTAGGAACGCTAGTGTGCGTCAGTAGCACTTCTCAATCAGGTGATGCGCTTAAGAGTATATGTTAGTGAAATCGGGCAAGGAACCGGCCAGCAGCTTTAACTAGACGAAGCAAGGAACCGCGCTTAAGAGTCTAAATAAGAACTAAGACAAGCGCGAAACGTGCCGTTTCTTGTCCAGTGTAGTTTCGCGTCAGTACACTGACGCATAACCTGCGGTTACTTGTCTTAGTTATGCAAGAAACGGAACGTTTCGCTAATTAGAGGATAGTGTTATTATTTAGACTCTTACTCTTAAGCGCATAACCTGCGGCTAGTTAAAGCGGTAGCAAGCAACAGAATGTTGTGCGCTAGTGTGCGGTAGTAGTGCAAGCAACAGAATGTTGTGCGCTAGTACGGCAGGAGTGAGTCAGTGACCGAAGGTCACTTAAGAGTTGTTATAGTTTCTTGTTGAATGGCGAAGGTTATGCTAGTTAAATCACGTTGTGCTAGCTAAAGCGTTGTGCGGTAGTGCAAGGAACTCCACGTTTCGCGGTAGTGCAAGGACACAGCTAAAGGAACGTTATGCGCTTAGCCGTGTGCTAGCTAAAGCGTTGTGCGGTAGGTTATGCGGTAGGGGCGCCTAAAAGCGGTAGTGGTGAGCGCAAGGCGCGAAAGCCCTAAATATGGGCGTTAGCGCGCTTTAGAACCGCACAACCTACCGCACAACCCCTAGCGCTTTAGATAAGAGCTGTGCTGATATAACTTGAGAGCGCTTTAGATCTCTAAGTGCTTGCTCCCTCGGTAAGCGGACCGTGGGAGCATGGGGGGGTGGTATCCGATTCTAGAATGCAAGCAAGCTAGCTTGCTTACTCTCCTAGTAGCGTGCGTTGGCGGCAAGGAAGTAGGCATTGGAAAAACGAGACCATACTAAAGTAAAGAGGCATTCGGGAAGCGACTAGTCGCTTCTGGCGGAGCTTCTAGAAGGCCGACCACTAAATAGAGGGATCCATATACCAGTCATGAGCGATAGCGAAGCCTAGAGAGGCGGAAGCAGTAGCTTCTAGGAAGAAGCCGAGCCGATACGATAGGCAGGCGAAGGTAGCGAGACCAAGCCGAGCCAAGTTAAGAGTGGCGAAGGAGGCCTACTATACGTATACTGGATGAGTCACCGGTGAAATAGCAAAAAAAAAGATTCAAAATTTCAGTGAACTATTGAAGCTATCAGTGTGCTTGATCAGACAAGTACCAAGGGCTTTCGGTAGACTGCTTTCATTTCCGAATTTTCTTGCGACAAGTCCTAGCATTAGTATGAGTTCGTTGACCGCGTAAGGGCAATCCATCTTGATGACGAATTCCACGATAACAAGAAATCGAAATGAAGCGTTCGATGTCTGCTCGTTCTCCCCTCTTCAATTCCCAATGAACAACATGATCTTGACTTATCATTTGTTCCATTTGGTCGATCTGATACTTAGTTAATTCTTTGATCTTTATGTTCCCACTGATACCTAATCGATAACGAACCTGAATGGCTTTTTTAGGTCCAATTCCATCCATTTTAGTTGAGGCAATTCTGACTTGTTCATCGGCAACTGATCTAGCTCCTGAAATATATAACATTCTGGATCCTTCCTTTTAGATTTTCTTCTCGGCTGGAATCATAAATGGGTTGTCTCCTCTCTGATGATCTTTTTTATGGGTAGAACTACTGTGAGCGGTCTAAACTTCGACCCTTCTTTCTTCCAATTATGTTCTCGTACCCAAGCCCTGAAAAAAAAGAAAGAGTCTTTAAGAAGATAATTTCACACTTATCTCACTAAATCAGTGAGAAAGTGCTCCGCGATGGGTCGCGGTCTCAAAACGGAAGTTTTTCGCCTTTAAGATAGCGCAGAAAGTCTTTGAGGGCCGCTATGTTCGCGTCGCCCTCCCTTAGATAATGAAGTGGTCTCGTGCGATCTCATGCGCGGCCATCATGTTGTCGGCTGGGCTGCCTGCGGTTACAGAATCGCCCGCGGAAGCCCCCTTGACTCTCTCTCTATAAACAAAGCGTTCTGCATCATCAGCGGCGCTGGCGCAGGTTTTTTCCTTCTGCCTAGCTCCCCGAAAACAACGTTCGACTTGCATGTGTTAAGCATATAGCTAGCGTTCCTTCGAAGCCAGGATCAAACTCTTCTTTTGAGTATGATAAAATACGGGTGAGATTCTATCTGGTAGATTCAACAGAATGGAGTTCCTTGTCTGTCACTCCGGAACAGATGATTTACTCCAGGTGTTGGAGTGCCCTTTCGAAATAAGAAAATCTAAAAAAAAGAAGGGGCTAGCCGTTCTTTGTTCACAGTTGCTTTGATGAACCTGCAGGAGTCTCCAACTCTCAAAAAAGTCGTCGCATAATAGTGTTCTTTCGCGGTCCCACTGGGGTGGGGGGACGGTCCTGCATCAATTCTCGAGGAAGACGCAGAACGGAGTCTTCCACTGCGGTATACCCCTCGGCCTGCAGTTCTGTTTGCCCCCCCTTTTTTTAAGAAGCCCTTTTTTAAGAAGCCCTAAAGAAGATTTCATAATTAATAGCATTTTACAAATAGGATTGATTATGTATCAAAATTTCATCACTACGTCGTCCTTACCTTTTTTAGAACTTTATCCTGTAACTTGGAAAATCCGTCCGAGAGGGGTCCGGTTTCTTGGAGGTCGTTCCATATAGCATAAAGACGATCCAAGGACTCTTCCCCACTAGCGGTTCTCGGATTATCGAGGGCTCGCGCTCCACGCGCCATCCAATCCCCAGTTGGGTCCCATTGAGCCATCTTACGGATTATTTGGACTTTGACCTCGAATAGATCTTGGGCTTCTATTCGGGCCATATCTATGATCCCCGCAGAGGGATCGGGGTATTTCCCCAAAAGGCGCTGTTGGATGGTGCGAACGCTATCTCCCCCAATTCTTTCGGTATCCGGATAAGGATATGGCTCGACGGGGAGAGGCTGATTAGATGGCCCAGCCCCCCGCTGTTGTTGTACCGGGTTTGGTGCCGAAGATGATGCCTCCTCCCCCCGGTTGCCATAGGATTCCTCAATCCATGAATCGCCCGAGATTGAGGGCAGGGAAGATGAGGAACTAGCCATCTCTTTTCCACCGGCTGCTTCCACCACCTCAGGCTTCTCGCCGAGGATGAAGCTTATTCCGACTGGGATGAGGAGAGTGAAATATCTCTTTAATCTCTCCATCTCCCAGCCCCCGCCTTTTAGGCCGGCTAACAAAAGTGAAAGCCGTCGGCTTGCCACGCCGACCATCACCTTGCCCAAAACCAAATAAAAATACAAAGTGATGTTTAGATAACTACAAAGAAGATAAAAAAACAACACTATAGTGGCTAGGAAAATCCAGGGGATTCCCCGGTTTCGCAATTCTCTCATATTACTGATCCCAAGTACTCCATCTCCATCATTGCATATGAAAATATAGAAAGTAAAGAAGAAAAGGCATGACCAGAAGAATTGTGTGAAATAAGTGAATTTATCCAGTTGAGGCATTCTTGATTGAGAAAAAAGGATTCCCTCCTTAAAGAAAGAGAGTCCTTCCTCTAGGAGTTTCAAAGAACTAAACGTGCTGGTTGGTTGTTTACCAACGGAAAGCATGGGAGAAAGATGTACAAACAGAAACGAAACTGGAACATCATAACAACGAATTAATCAGAATCAATATCAACTACAACGACCGAGACCGACGAAGATACTGTACTGAATGACTTGATCGATCGTACTAGATAGTATAAGATAGACCATAAACCTTTCATACGCAATTCCTCGATCCATTCATTAATGCGCAAGAGAAAGCGATCCATCAGACTAGAGGGAAGTTGGTCTTTCTCAACGTGGTGTACGAAAACCCATTCACAAGGTTTCGCTATAATCAAGTGTCAATGGTGTGGCACGCGTACTTGATCGAGTGTTTGCCCGTGAGACTGAAAGAAGGATTTGATTACCAACGTCGGGAAAGATGGTTATGGAAAGCCTATCATGACATCGTTTATCGCGGTTCATGTGTGGCTGCTCGCTCTTGCCTTTCCTTGTCCAACTGCCAGCGATTGAGAGAAAGATTTCTCCTAGTAAATGCAACCGAACTCCTCTGTTTATGGTAGAAAACAAACGTCCTTCTCGTGAACCTACATGACTTGGAGCTTAATCTCGATCTCAATCTAGACATTAAATTAAGTGCCCGGTCTTCAATCGATTGCACCGTCTTGATCAAGTAATTAAGAGATGAGACTAGAGTCTTCTTTCTTGCTAGGCGGATTAATGTTGTCAATAGTATGTTTCACAAATCATTAATCTTATTCTTACTTACTGAAACTCCTTCGCTTTTGGCTCTTCTCGGGAAGGGCTGGTCTGCTTGGGTAGCTCAATTCCAAAGCGTAGCTGAAGCACCTTTTTGGGGCTAGGCATAAAAGCTTTCGCGGAATAGGAATAGCGAATGCAGGCACAAGAGAAAGGGTAATTTACCTTCTGGGATGAATTCTGACAGCTCTTGCCGGGACGTTTTCTAACTTTAGGAGCACAAATTGGCTAATTCCATCGAGTAGGTCTTTTGTCTAGATCTTCTCTTTATCTTTCTCGCCCATACCACCCTATTTAGATTTAAGTGCACCGCTTGCTTTGGTAAACCACCTCGCCTTTGAGAAGCGGGTTGTCTTTCGTCGGACTTATATATATACTCTAAAGTTCGGTTAGAGCTAGCAGCTTACCCTATAAAACTTTGGAGGTGAACCTAACCGGCAACAGAAAGATGCCCTGCCCTTCTAATTGAAAGCGGGAAGCCGCGAGCGATGACTTATTCTCCTACGTAAATAGCTTTTGGAAATCTTACCGCAAAAAAAAAGAATTTCAAAGTGTGATTTTAATTAACACCCAACCTTCGACACAGGATAAAGGTCTCCTCTTTCTTCGCTTCGGGGACGGAGGTCCTACGGTAGGTAACAGCAGGCACAAGCAACTTGAGTTAGGGAGGCCCCTCTGTAACTTAATTAAGGAGGTAGGCGGCTTATCAACTTGACCTTACCCATAGAATGAAGCCCTAGCTCCAAGATTTAAGTTTGAATCAGAGAAAAAAGTCTCTTAACGAAAAACGGCTTTTGATCGGTCCCTGAAAAGCGTGATGTGGCTTAAAAGCCCCGCTATTGGCTTTCTCAGCCTTTGTTTCAGCGGATTCTGATGCTATGCTTCAGCCTCTTCTTTAGATTTGGAAATTCTCTTTCTAGCCAACCTCCCTGGATCTTAGGATTCGGGGTGAGAAGGTGATTCTCACTGGGTTTCCGAACCATTCTAAGAAAGGCATTCGCTTGCTGATGCAGCTGATTCAGCCTCTGCTAATGCTTTTGTCTCACTCTTCCGATTAAGCAGATGGCACTTCTTCCTCACCCTTGGAACCGACCGAGGTCCTATCCTTCCCTGTAATGAGACGAAGGAAGCGAAGCGGGCTGCTTGTCTTGCCTCGAGCCCATAGAGAGAGGTACTGCTCTGGACTAGGATGGTGCTGCTCTGCTTAAAACTAGGCTAGGAAATGGGCCTCCCCCTCTACTCTAGGGTGCTTACACATTCTCTGAAAAAGGAGAAGACTTTTTTCTTATGCTTTACGGGTACGGGATGGGATCTTTGTTTCTGGGCTCTCAGAGTGGTGTACTCGCTACTGACTTGGGACTGCTTCCCTCAGATCAGACTGGACTTAGGTTACCTACTTACTCAAGCTGTGAATCCTCATAAGAGGAAAGCAGCAACTTTCTATTTATAGAAGGTAGATTAGTTCTTTCATATCCGATCATCAACTGCATAACTAGAAAAAGGGGATTGCAAATCAAATGGAAAAGCACCGACTACTTTAAAAGAAAAGAAAAGACACCTACGCCTTCAAAGAAAGCCTATTTGAAGAGAGTTGTTACAGGTATAGTATCTACTCATTCCTGAAATCAAGGAAGATCACGAGCGCCTATTGGCTTTCTTGCATATTCGACTCTCTAATGCATATTTGACTTCGCTAGCTTACTCTAGTTTGATAAAGTGGAATGAAAGTCGATATTGTACTTTACTTGAAAGAGATCCTACATCGATAGTTATTCCTTCCTATAGAAGAGAGCTTGGAATGCTTTCTGCTTAAAAGAGGCCGAAGTCCTTCACCCCGGAACTAATAATGGAATGGTAATCCAACTGATTGACGACTATACCAGGAATAATTGGCTGCTTAAGACCGGAATTTCTCTAACGCTTAACAGGATTCGCGCCATAAAAAAAGACTAAAATGGCCGTACAGAGCCTGAGCCTATTCTCATCAGACAGAAGACCGACCTCAGGAATCGATCTAATATTTAATAAATAAATTCGTTTATCGCCCATGCTTGCTATATGAATTTTATACTTTATTTATATTCTTTATTATTGGTTCTTACGTTTATGCTATATTTGTTTCATTAGGGAAGTAGCCTAGCTCAGCTGGGGGAAACTCCTAATGGAAAGAGTACTCTCATTAAAGCAGGGTGACATATTACCGTTGACCTCAGACCTCACACCAGATTTCCTCTTCCCGATCCCCCGAAAAAAGGCAGATGCTCCTGTAGGTAGGAGCTACTTCACTTTCGGTGTTCGGCGCTCCCTTCGAACTGATATCCAAAGATTCCCTGTAACAGGATGGTTTGAAATGATGGTTTATTACAGGTTCTGGTGACATGAATAGGATGAGCATACGAATGAGCCGGAACATGGATAACGTAGTGGTTCGAGCCGGTCGAGAGTACGAGATTACTGACCGGAGACTCTTCAATTGAGATGGGCCGAAGCCCTGCTAGCGAAGGAATGCATCCAACAGTGTTCTGTCTCATTGGTCCTCTCATGCCAGAATTTGCTCATAAATCCACTTTGTTCTCCCGGAAATCACTTCCATTATAATACATGACTTCTTTTTTTTGGGGGGTAAGTTATAATGAATTCAAAGAGAAAACCAGTACAAATACACTGGGGCATACCCCAGGCAAACGAAACAAAGAACACAGGGCAGGCCCTAAGCAACTGTTACACAAGGAGGAGAACTACAAGCAATGATCTAAGAGTTAAAGATAGCAGGAGAAATGCCCCATGAGTGAAGGAACCAGCTATTTTCCTGCGAGGGGAGGAGCCCACGCAAGGAATTCACTCTAGCCCTAACCCAAAACACAATCTCATAACAGACATAACCAGCATCAAATGATTTCCCATGGAAAATCCGAGAGTTCCTTTCCCGCCAGATTCCATAAACAATTGCAGCGAACATCAGCCTGGTGATCAAACTGGAAAGAGAATTGCCCTTAATACTAGAAGCCAACCAGCGATAGGTACCCTCCCAACTCATCATAATGGGCAGGATATTACATTTCCCACACAAGGTAAGCCATATGGAGGAGTCTCTTGATCATCTATTCTTTTCCTGTCCTTTTTCCTCCTCCTTAGGGTGGTCGTAGAGAGGGTAAGAAGGATTTAAGACGAGAGTGAGAAGGGTTACACTCCTTCTTTTAACCCTGCCTCAGGCAATCCAATCTATCAAGAAGTACATCTTACAACCGCTTTACCGGGAGCGGAAAAAAGATGCAACCTATTCCCCTCAAAATACATTGCATCAAAAGAAATTGCGTAAGGGGTTCCTTATTAGGGTCCCTTTGATCATCTCTGGTCGTCTTTCTTCAGAATCAGCGATTGCCGCTTTCTTATTTGCCAAATCAGTGGTAAGACTAGGCAAGAAGTCTGGATTGTTATTCACTGCGCTTTATTTAAAGCAGTGCTGGTGGCAGCAAAGAAGCTCATCCAGTAAGGGTTATATCGATCTACTTCTAAGAAGGCTGAGCCAGCATAAGTGGTTTGATCCACTGGGAGAGAAACAGAAACAGTTGGTGGTTCAGGCTGTCCCATCTTCATTCATTTCTTCCGAACGAACCAACCGATAAAGACCGATCAATCAGGAGAACCCGTCGGTCGGGTTGGACACGGAAACAAGACAATAATCCCTAGCTCTGCTCTCGAGGCTCTAGTAAGCCACTCATTTGTTTTCGAAATATGAGAAATATGATTTTATCCCAGTGGGATGGGAAGAGAATAAATTTCCAATGAATGCCTTTGAACCAACCTGCGGCATATCAATAACTCCTTTGTTTCTCAATCTTCTGATCGATCACTAGAAGAGCGGCTTCCATCGGTCTCTTAACGAGCAAACACCTATTAGAGCTCTCTTAGAAGTACTCGTTTCAGAGGGGAAAACCTTGAGCTCGCTACCGCCCTTAGCTGCTTGCCAACAGAACTGCTTTTCTTGCTTAGAGCCCGATTCCCTCCTTCATGGAAAAGAGTCATAGGAATTTGACACAAAAGAAACTGTCAAAGCCAATTAACGGCTATCACATTCAAAAGCAAGTTACATAGAATTAGCAGCTTTCCCATCTCCGAGCTCTTCCTCTTCTTAGTCGTCGTCTGACCGGCAGATTGATTCTGCTACTTCTTTTCCGACCCTTCTTCTAATTCTATTTTTACTATATTCTATAGTAAAAGATGGTCGTATGTTTCGGGCTGCTGAGGAGATGCTCAGGACTGAAGGGAAATCCCTGGACCAAGCGAAAGGTCCTATGTATGATCAAACCAAATATGGTCCAACGACCAGTTCAACAGCAAAAGCTCGAGCCAGCCTTGCGACGCCTAACCTATCCAGCTGAAGATGGTTTTGGTCGTGGCCATGGAGGCCAGAATAGAGGTTCTTTCTTCTTATCCGATTTGAGCATCCTTTTTTCGTACTTGACTTGTGAATCGAGATTTTAAGGAATTGCTCTGCCCAGAAGATGGAATCTTTACGGCTCTAGTGACAACATCAGAAAGAAAGAAAGGCGGGAAGTCACCTAAGCAAGTGCCAAGGCCAAGAGCGTCAGAACTCTTATGCCCAGAATCTTTAGCAAACGAACTCGTAACTCCAGAATTGCGTATGTGGGGAGCCCTTTTGTGGCTTGTCTCCCGTGTTAATGAATAGTAATCATCTGACTACTTAGTATTGGTACGCTTGCTTGCTTTAGCGATGGCTGGCTATGTTGATTTCACCATAATCTCTTCGAGGTATTATACTAACCGAGACTTCACTTCTAGCCTTGTTGGGAGTCTCGCCCTAGCTAAGAGCTAAATAAGTAGTAGGGAATTCAGCATCAAGAAAGACGGGAAGTCGCCTTTAATGGCTTTATATAGGAAGGGAAAAATGAAATCAATTAAACTCCTTCGCTACTACGATGGAGCCGAGGATGGGTTCCAAACCTGGGTGGCACTATATAACTACCTCTTGCACGAGTAAGAAAGTTGAGCGAGAAAGCTAGCCCAGTAGAGCTCAGAGAAAGGTAGCGAAGTAATATTCTATTTTTCAAGCAAAATAGAACCTTTCAACGAGATAGTGCATTATCAATAGTGCATTCTCAGGGATAAGAAATCCAAATGAAATAAAGATGGACCAAGCTACTTATCTTGGGATGAGAGAAAGGGGGGGGCGAAAGAGCCTTAGCCTTCCTGCTTTCGAGCTTACAGCTTTCGCTAAAGCCCTTGGCTGACAGCAGGAATGGCAGGTATCTAAGGAATGTATAGCATACAAACTGATCCATATGGATGAGCTATCTAATTCTAATATTCACTATCTAGGAACTCCCCCTGAAAAGGATGAAATCCAGCTCCAGTACGGCTACCTTGAATCCTTCGCTTCTTGGGTCTTTTGGTGTGACACTGCCTCACATCGGAGTTACGTCTGAGTGAAACTTGAAGATGGAAGACAGATCCGATCAGATATCTCTCTACAATCAGCCTAATAAGCCGAAGGCAGAAGAGATCGTGGATCTCCACAATCAACCCTTTAATTTAAGGCCAACCCGGTCCCAAGTCACATCCCTGCGTACAAAGAGATACCGAATTAGCGAAGTTAGGAGATGAATCACAAGTTCCGGTCCGAGAAACCTGTAAACTTTAGTATTAACCATCCACTTTTTTAAATATAGTAAGTAAAGACGGAAAGCGAGCAAGCCTACCAATACTAAGTAAGTAATATGATTAATATTTATTATCAAAGCGGGCAAACCCATCTTTAGCTGCGGGTTCTTTTTCTTTGTTTGAACCAAGCCCATCCCTAGAGAGAAAACCTTCTCTCTCCTCTCCCCGTTCTCTTTGCTCTTCTGATGTAACGAATCATCCTCTTAGCCGCCTTGATGTGAGGCTGAAGTCAGCAAAGACTATGAAACTGAGAGTGTTGTATGGACTCTTGCAAGTTTAGCACAAGCAAGCGATTTTCCCTCAAAGAGGGCACCTGGTATACCCTATAGTTATAGTTAATTAACTACGAAACTCATCGCGCGCTAAGTTTGAAAAGAGTTCATTCCCTTAATAGAAAGAGGCACAAGCCTCACACCGGGTTCTAGCCTCTTCACTCGTTTCTTAGAACACATCCAGGCGAGGGTTATGAGAGTGGGCCATCCATGAAGCCTTGAAGACGAGCGCTTTATGCGTTTGATTCTCTATATAAAAGGGATTCTCCCTCCCATACTCAAATCTTCGCTTTCTCCCCTTCTGATTCATCTAATGTTCTATCCTTAGCGCTAACGCACTCAGGGAATATGAATTCAAATCTATATATAAAATAGATTCTTACTTCCCATCTCTTTTGACTAGTGAGAGGACTTATGAACGAATATTTATTTTACCAAATGAAAAAAAAACAACCAAAGATGATCCTTTTCGCCGCTGGCTGGCTGACCACTTCCCCTGCTTTTCAACGGCTTTCTTCCATTCCGGCAGACGACTATTAAAGATTCCTTTTTCTTTTTTAAGATCGAAATGCCAGACTTCAATGGTCGACTGAATCCGGAGGAGATGCTCGTGGATCAGCACTGTTGAGAAGTTTTTTCATACAAAGAAGTGATCACAAGAAGGTGAAAATCGCAGCGCTGAAGCTTTTACATATTCGGTAATACGCCGACCCCTTGGGCCTAAAACGAACTGAGAGGCCGGGGTCAAAAAGAAAAGAGGTTGCGTTCCCCCGTTCGAGAGTAAGAATCCTAGCCAGGTGAAGATCCACTGGATGGCGGGCGGAGTGGAAGCAGAACCGGAAAAGGCAGCAATTCCAGAGAGGGTTGACCGAGCGGAGGCATCGGAGGAAGCAGCACTAATGGAAGAGGCATCACCCGCGCTAGAAACACAAGGGCAAAAGCTTTTTCCGGTAGCGAGAAGGAAGGCGCCGAGATAAAGAGAGAAGTCCAGCTGCAGAGCCAGCACCGAGAGAAAGCCCCTTTAGAGATAGGGGCGAGTACCGGGACCATTACCGAGATAGGGCAAGAAGCGGTAGATCGCAGTTTGAGAGGGACTCGTAGAAAGAAAAGTGTTTTAGGGCTTTCAGTCTTCTTTAAGTCTGAGACTCTCTTTCAGTCACTCGTTTTAAAAAGATTTGAAGTGATTCTGTTATTAAAGTGAGACTTAGAGAAAACCTTCCTTTCCGTCAAGCGCTGTAGTCAAATCAATCTCTTGCGTAAAGCGAGGTGCTTCTCTTCGCTAGTGTTTTCAGAATCTTCCTTGCGCTAAGTCCTCCTTGGCTCTCCCCTATATCTTTTGTTTGAGATGAGCTCCCGGCTTTGAGCAGAGCCGGTAGCAGATAGAGGATCAGAGAAAGACCTCCTTGCTTTCCGAATAGCCGGCTTTGGCGATTGCACTTTCCATCTCGGTCTTTCGGAAAGAGTAGTTGAAGAAGCCGAGACGAGAGAGAGAGAGCCTTAGTTAAATAGGCAGCTCCAGCTTCGGTTTTTTTATATAAAAAATAAGGATTTCAAAACAAAACCATCTCGCTCTGCTCGCCCTACTACGGTTAAGGGAAATGATTGATTAAGTATGTCTTAAGGTAAGCGAGTACAGTCAGTCCAGCTTCGAAGGAAAGTAGGCGAGCAATGCTTTTGGCTTTTTTGATCTGCTTTCGGGTAGACTAGTCAAAGTCGCAGAGAACTCATACCGTGCGTTAAGCCTATAGAAGGTAGGCGTAGCCTTTAAGGCGAATAACTCTTTCTGTGCTGTTACGGTAGCGAGTTTCGGCAAGTTCAGTAAGTGAAGTGACGGGCGAAGGTGGAAGAGATAGACCTCTTTCGCTTAGTCGGGTTACGGGCGTTTGTGAAGGTGACCTTCTTTCGGGCGAGAGGCTCACCGCAGGTGCCGTAGTAGAGAGAGAATCCTTTCCGTTCTGTTACCGGTCTAGTGCGCTAGTGCCCACCTATGGTGCTGGACAAGGAAGCAACCCGACCTTAGCTCATCAAGACGTGTCACCCCTATTCCCTCTAAAGCCCTTGCCTTCAATTTCAGAGTTCCGGCTAAAGACAGATCATATTCAGTCCTTAAGTCCGAGAAGTCTGCTAAAGAGAGGAAAGGTCAGATTCTAAGGTCTTATTATCGCTTAGCGCTTGTGCTAAGCGATAATAAGACCTTCCCAACCGGATAGATTCTGACAGCATCGGATCCCACCCCAGCCAGTCCAAACATCCATTCAGGCACCCCAACCCCCTATATAGTCTGGCCGAGCACCCATTTCACCCAAGCTTCGGAGGAAGGAATACCAGCAGGAAGAGGGGAGCTATCAATTGAATGCCTACCTTCCCATTCCTTGATAGGAGATGCGCAGGATTTCATGCATGTCGGGACAAGCATCAGAGCATAGGCCGATCAAGAGGACTAGTTGGGGGCAGGCTGTGAGAAGGAAGTAGAAGCGTTCGCCCCTTTATTAGTAGAGTTGTTTCTCTCGTAAACCTTTCGAGCTCCGTAGTTTGCTGCTTTCGAGCTGCCCCTTTTTGTTGAACGACTGGTTCAAATGCAACTACGGGAGAAAGGCTGGGTTAACTGCTATTGATTCCTTTGCCCCTACTGAAGAAGCTCCCGCGTACGCTGGATTATCTACAGGTATAGGGTAAAATGCAACCCTTTCATCGATTTCTCAATGAGAGATTGATAAGGGGTGGTCGCCCGACACTGGATCTCCATCTGTACAAGGTGCTGGCTTTGGATCCCCATCATATGGATCTAGAACATATTCTTCAAACCTGGCTTCGACTCTCGAACAGGAACGCTTTCAGCCTTCCCTCGAGCGAAGGGACACCTTTTCCTCAACAACGGGTGGTGCTGTTCCAATTGGTACTTTGGCCAGGTCAACTACCATAGTTCCTGCTTTTCCTGGTAGTGATGAAACAGCGATCCCCGCCACTGATGCTTTCACTCGATCAACGGGCTCTCTAGCTTCCTCTATCACTTGAACCCTTGTCTGGAACATTTGCCTCGATGATGGTCTATCCGGCGTATAGGTCCGTACGGGAGATCGTACTTACTAACGATGGGCAAGCACGCTCGCTCGCATTCTCGTTCTATGTGATGGTCCACCAAGGGCACCGCATTTGTTTCATTTATGGTCCTGGCTTGTGTAGCCTGTGCGGAGCAAGCCTACACTGGGCGCACTCTCGGTTTCATGAGTGTTCATGTTTGGTTCGGGGCTTAGCATCTTCTAATGATTGTTCTATGGTGGGTGTCGTGCTTCTTCCGACCTCTATCCAAACGTATATAAAGCAAGCAAGGAAAGGGATGAGGGTTCTTGGCAGTCGGAAACATGTAGCTACTTGCATTTAGCGAGGCTGTAAGATATATATGGTTTAGAGCAAGATATATGGAATTAGCACCCGAGCTAGCTCTTAGCCGGTCGCTAGGGGAATAGATCCACTTCTTTGAGTATGTGGCTTAACTTCCTTAGAAGACAGGAAGGCCACCGGGAGCATCATAGCACCCTTTAGTTTGTGATTGGATCCCAAGCAGACGGAACTACCCTTGCCTTGGTCTCAGTCCCCTAAGAGGATGTAAACCTCATAGCACCTTTTAGAGTAAGAAAGAGACCTAGCTCTAGCTACCTGCTACCTAGCTCCATAGCTCTTTTCTTTCTCCCTTTGCCTTAGAAGCCGGGTTCAACTCCCTTAGTTTACATCCTCTGCAGAAAGCTATAGTTTGGGCCTTGCTTAGTTCAATTCCAGGCTGACTTCAGTCTGACAGTCATTGGTTCGCCTGAGAAGGGTTCACGAAGGTTGCGCGCTATAGCTTAAAGTAGGTGGGGCAGAGGACGAAGCTTAGAGGGAATGGGATGCCTTGGCAGTTGAATCACTCGATGGAGCAGAAGAGGATGGAGGTCCCGCGGTGAAATGGATCCCGCGGAAGCATCGGAATCCAAAGATTGAGAAGAAGTGGACGGGAGACATTCTATACTATAGGCCTGGGATCAGGTACACGATCGCGGAGAGAGGTCGGATCATTATGATCTAGGGGGGAAGCAAAGGAAGGTTTCGCGTTAGTGTGTCCTTTGCGCACCTCCTTAGCGCACCTACTTGCTCCTTAGCGTACGCCTTTAGCCCCGATGAATTTGTGTTGCTAAAAAGAAAAAAAAAGGCGTCCGAAGGTTTCTTTAGCGAAAGTCTGTATCGGGAAGGAGGCTCGCCTAAGCCCTACTTTAAGCTATAGCGCGCAACTCCCCATCTTCCTCCGGAAAGAAAGTCACACCTGTCTCCCTATCCGGAAGCAAGTATGCGCCGCTCACTTGAAGCATGAAATTCATCCATGACTGCCTTTACGGGGAAGAAGCAATTACTACTTTCACGAGAAGCGCTAACCGACAGCTAAGCTGCACCCGTAAGGTCAACCCCATTAGTCTTAGTGCGGGGAAAGTCATAAGGAAAGCCAGCCATATCCTTCAAGTCCCACAGCTGATTCAATATCAATAGCACCGTCTTCAATAGCAGTTGATTCAAGGGAAGTTCTTTCTAGAGCAGTAAGAGCCTATTCTGTCTTGCTTTCTGATTCAATTCCGGGTGAGGGAACTCTGCCGATCTCAATCCTTGGAAGCCGGTTTGAGGTTCACCGATTGACCTAATTCCATCAGTAGTTCGAGCGCCCCGGATGCATAATATACCGTGCCAGTTGATCCAGATCCTGCAGCTTACCACCCAGTTGGCGTGTGAACACTTTTGAATTAGCATCTGGGCCAGGACCGATTGGTCGGGTGGAAGCAGCATATCCTTAAGAAGTTTCAGCAGCACGCACCTTCCACCCCGAGTGGACAGCTTAACCCCTGTTATCATGAGAAAGCGCGTTCCCACCAATCATGGTAAGATGTGACGTTCTGGACCGGGCATGAGAGGCTGCGGCGAAGGCATGTAGCGGCATACGTAGGGAATGGAAGCACCTTAGTCGGGGGATAAGAGTCCCGTCCCTTACCGCTCCGCGGGGGTGCTACGAGCCTCGCTTTCCTAGTTCGTTCGCTTCCATGCCATTTCCAGTAGCATGAATAGTTTCAGTTTGATCTCGTTCCGCAAGAGGCGTGCAAACAGGTTTGCGCATGCTGAAGGTTCGGGCGCAACCCTTCTCTACCGCATTTATGGCCCAAAGCCAATACAAAGGATTTCGGTTCCATCTTGCTCGAATCTGACTGTACCCCAGAGGAAAAGGGGATTTTGTGCTGTGAAGGTGGGATCGGTACACACGGATAAGGACTATCATGAGGCTCTATGTACTTCATTCCGTTTACCCCGCCTTCCGAATTCGACATTTCCCATTTTCCATGGAATAAGTAGGATTCAGGTGATAACGGGGATAACCATTGCTGTGGGTGAGGGAGAGATCCAAAATTTTCTACTCTAGGTTTAGGTGATCCTTCCAAATCATAAGCCTTCTCCAGTGCCTGGGTGGGTGCGCGAAATCATCGATTCTAAGTGCTAATAATAGGGATTCCCCTACCCTTAAATCAGTAGGGCAAGTCCATTTTACCTTCCCCGCTGGAGGATTCTGTAACCACTAGATTCTTTCGAGGGCTTGGTTTGGAGATAGCTGCAGGTTCTGAAATGCGGACTCCTCACTACATCATAGGGGTCGGATGAAGGGATTCGAAAGACAGCATGGATCGGGGAGAGGTTTTACCTTCCACTATAGAGTAAGATGGGAAAGAAGCAGCGGAAAGACCACAGTGGGAGAACCAAAAAGAAGGGAGAAGCCGGGTGTCAAGACAAGAGAGATACACCTAGGCCGGTAGACTTCATCTTATTAGCCCATTTGTTTTGCACCGGCTCTATAAATTCTATTGAAATGTGCCTTTATGATTGATTCAAAAGTTTCAATACTGTCTAACTCCTCCTGCTTCGTCTTGTTGTTGTTGAAAGAGGGTTGCTGTATTCTCCGGGTGAGGAGGACTTTGCTCACGTTTTTGAGGTATCTGCAGATCTAAGTATTGAATCTAAGTCTTTCAAAGAAATTCCCCTATATTTGGTTTGAAATGTTCTTGCTTGCTCATTTTCCCTAAGTCGGGATTGTTGTTTCTAGATTCATTCTTATGTCTGTACTGCTGTAGTTTCCGAAGGACCAAGTTGTTTTCTATCTCCTCGATAAAAGGTCGAAGGTGAACATAAAGAAATCCTATCCCAAACCAAGACAATATGTTCTTTTTTGGTCGATCGCTCTGGATATTAATAAGTAAGGTAAAGACCCCTATGATAGGCGACCTCCAAAGCTATTCCTGGTATGCTGCAAGGTCAAGACAGCTGCCGCATCCCTGCCGTCAAATTAGGAATGTCCCAATGTAGTTTCTTTCAGTGCCATGTTCGGTTGTTCCTGCAATAAATAATATGTGTTCCTCCGAGGCGGTATAGGGTAGCTAGGACAAGCGTTGGTTGCGCCCGCTCCGGTATCATTGGTCTTGTGTGTGCTCGGTCCAGCTAATCCAGTGTTGACAGATTCTGGTACATTATCGGCTTATTATTAGTTTATATTTAGACTAGGTGTATGTAAATTTAGGAATCGAAAGCACGCCCCTAAGCCAGAAAGCGGTCAGTAGTCACTCTCCTTTAGCTTCACTCGTAGGTATGATGAGACGGAAAGCCTGCGAGCAACTATCTCTTCCTGCCTACCTGTACACAACGCCTTTACGCAAGATTCAACCGGAATTCCGGGATTTCAGCTTAAATTCAAGCATAGAGGACAAAGATGAAGACTATGGAGTATGCTGAATTCAGGCGACAAGACAGGAGCAGACATAAGAAAGATCAGATCAAGGAAGAAAATTGATCTTTGTGCTTTGGCCTCCAAACAAAGTTCGCGTCTTGACGGGGGACATCGAGTTCTAGCTTTTGAGATCAAAGGCTGGAGCCGGCCCGGCAGACTACGCTACTCTTTGAGGTTACGAGGTGACGACATAGATTCACAATGGCTTTCACCTTAGCAGGATCAGCCTCAATTCCTCTCTCACTCACGATGAAAGCTAAGAGCTTGCTCGAAGACAGCCTTGAGTTTTTAGTTGTAATCTATCCTATCCTTTAGGCGGGGATAGGTTCATAGGAGGACTTGGTTACATAGGAAGGAAAGGCTTAAACTAGAAGGGATAAGAAAGGGAATTTGCAACACTCTTAGTAGAAGGCCCGGGTATTGAGTTGAAACTCCCTCTATCCTCAGTTATTGCGTACAGGACAAGCCAGTTATTGAGGGCTCTTTATGCCAAAGAGTTTTACACTACAGGGGATAAAACAATAAATCTCCTAAGCAATAAAGATGTTCCTATTGATACTAGCACTAGTGGGACTGGGACAGGCTCCCGGGGAAAAGGAATTACACTAGATCTTGGCAATGGCACTCCAACAAGCTCGGCAGGGAGAGAAAGAAGAGAAGGAGAAGAGGAAGTACGACGAAAAGGGTATGAAATAGGTTGCTTGTAGCGATTGCGATTGCTTATTCGGTTGGGATTACCAAAGAATAAGAGAAAAAGAAGGTTACTAACCACCCCGAACTACTAGTCGCCAATACCTAACTGCTAAAAAGAAGAGTTCCCGCCTACGGTACGGCTACATGCCTATTAAGAACTATACCTGGAGTCGAGCTAACTGCAGAGGAAGAGGGGAACTTACCTAAAAAGCCTAATAGCTATTAACCGCATTGGAAACGACGAATCACACTCTGAAAGGAGGGAAAGAAGTTGCGGATCTACCGTAGGGACAGATTGCAGGGGTTTGCCCTTTAAAGTCAAGCTTGGAGGTAGTGTCCTACTTTAGGAAATAGGGATCATCAGTCCATTCCAAGCTTGAAGGAAGAAGATGCTCGGTAAGAGTACCCACCCAGTCATGGATGAAAGTACCACTCTCTCTTTCAATAGATAGAAATAGGATATGAACCACCCAGGTGTAGGTGTACTCGAAGTCGAAGACTCCCTTACAGGATGAAGCTACAGATAGACAGACGGTTCCGTCAGTTAAACAGACCATCCCCCACTCTCCTTCTTGGAACGGCAAAAGGGAAAAGAGCTACTAAAAGGGAAACGTTTTCCCCGATCCCAGATCAAGAATGTTAATCGGGCTTCAACACTTTCTTTTCGTCTTTTCGAAGGCTATCTTGCCTCTTTCCGAGAATGAATGAGACTACGATCTTACTCCCACCTACATTCCAATTCCCGTCTTGTCGAGACTAGACGAACCTAGAGACTAGATAATCAATGTATTCATCGCCCCTTGATTTGACTTTGCTTTGAATGAGCCTCAGACCTTTGACCATGAACAAATGATCGATGCCCTGCCCTCAATCTTCAGGGGCCTCTCCGTACGATGAGATGCGGCCGTCATCACAGGCTTTTAGTAAAGCAATGCACCTGGCTCATACAGATAACGAATAGAAATACTTAACCAGAATCTCACTTACGGCTACGGCACGGCACGAAAACAAGTCGATAGGCAACAGCTCGCTTCCCTCGGATAGTGGCAGACAGAAAGGAGTAGTTCGCTCAGATATATTAGTACTAGAACACTTTTTAAGAAACTAGATTACGCTCCTAGCCACGAATAGAATTTGATTGTTCGAATCGACTCTTTTAATTAAGCAAAAATTCCTTTGTTTGTGCCTTTGATACCGAAGGTAAAGTGGCGCCATTCGATTAAGGATGTTGTGTGAGTTCCCAAATCGCGATGGGGGTGAGCTTCTCAAAAACCCAAGAGTTGGGCACGGGATTGGCTATAAGGAAAGCTGGGCAGCCCGCAGCTATGAGCTTTGAAGCTAGGAGTTATCCTATCTTCCTGTTATGAGGATCGAATTTCCTGATGCCTGATAACCTGAGGTAGGAGTGGCAAGAGTTGACTTCCTAAAACGGTAACAACCAGGGATGTCTAGAGAACTTCTCCTCGATTAGCTACAGAAAGAGCTAGAGAGTAGTTTCGTTCTGTCCGGTCTGAGACCGGGTACAGCGTAAGACGGTATCCTAGTGAGCGGAGCAGTCTTAAGAGCCGTTGGTAATCAGTTTCTAATTTCCTTCTGGCTGAAGGTAGAGTTGCATTTGAGTTACTAATGTAGTCAGGTAATCGTACTACACTGCCTTAAAATAGCCTTCTCTCGATAGATAGAGTGAATGCTCTACTCCCTTGGCTTTAAAGCTCGAAATGGTCAAAGAATCGATAACTCGAGAAAGACACTAAAAAAGATATTCCTTCTCAAGTGCGAGAACTTCTATTAGGCTTAAAGGCACAAAAGATAGGATCGAATCCGAAACAGCAAGAGAGGTTCTTTCTACCAGAGGTTTGCAAGATCGGGGTTGCCTTGCCTTTTGGAAATGGTGACTCTTCCACAGGTAGAGATGAGGCTTTAGCCGCAGCTGCTAATTATTCTTTTTATGATTTGTCGAAAGAGCTTTTGACACCTGCTTCATCCTCGAGTGCTATGCCTGCTTCCCTTGCAGAACATTTGAATGAATTTGAATTGTACCACTAGTGGGCAGGAAGTTCCTCTTCAGCTCCTTTTCCAGAATGGAGAAGTTGTGTGTGGATTGGGGTATAAAGCAAGATCCTATTTCGTATGCCTTCAAAACCCCACGGAGCGGTAAAGGAGATCCCGGGTTGGGCTTTGGTCACCGGGTCTTCCCGCCGAAAGGAGTTAGCAAATCATTGGCTTTAGACAGCGATTTCGTCTGTAGGATGAGAGTTATTGCTTCATCCGTAGTTCTGCTGATTTAGGAGTAGGTCTTGGCTCTGATTTCTTCTCGATGCTTTGTCCTCTAGTCCCGCTTATTCTAAGTCTATGGTAGAGCTAGAGCCCGGGAAGGTTCTCCATGACAGACGAGAAAGGCTTTTTGGTCCCTTAGTAGTAGTCACTCCCAGCCCCTTTCCTTGACAGAAGAACTCAGTAGTTTATTAGTTGCATCCGAGGTTCAAAGCCCTGCTCATAGAAGGGATGGAGACAGCTACTTTTAGAATGAGAGAGGCATGGACCAATGCAATGAATATTGACTTCTAGCAAGATTTGACGGAAACTCTTGAATTTAGTATGTCTCGCAACCGATTAGCGGTTATTCAACAAAAAAGAGTATCTGGTTTATACGTTCTATCACCGCTACAAGTCAAGTTCATAAAGAAGGCGGGTCTAATTCAGTTTTTTTCTGATACGCTACCTGATTGTCCAGATATCATGTATGGGACTGGCTCTGATCCAAATATAATTAATGTGGTTATGCCGGATGTATTGGTGTTAATGGGATTCTCCCTAATGTTATTTCGTCTTTCTCATGGTCGCTTGCCAAAAGAAGGTTACCGATTCGAAGATGAGGTTGATAGCTTTTATTACAGTCTTCAACAAATGGGAAAGGCAGAAAGGTTGGTTCTTCGATGACCCTTGGCATAGTTAAGATTGAACGAAGAGGGGAGTTGCGGGCCTACGGAGACTTTCTTCTAATCCCAATGAAGAAGGAAAGAACTGATACTGATATAACATTAATCCATGCCCGAGTTAGACTAATCCGACGGATGAATGCCCTGATCAGCTCCTTACCTAGACTGGCACAGGACGGGCCAATAGAGATGGCAGCTAAACCTGAAACCCTTACGGTGAGGCAGAGACAGACATCTATCTTGATTCCTCTGTTTGACCATTCCCATCTTGCTTTTGAGACCGATCAACGGAAGTAAAAAGTACTACGACATCATAGCAGCCTTTAGAGTCAATCCAAACTTGACTTAGTGGGATAATACTCTGCCTAGCTAAGCTCATGATACCACCAACACAGACCAAGACCCTCTTTCGAAAGAGAAAGGGCGGATGAAACGATGACCCTAACTAAACTCAAGTTTAGAATCTTGCTTTAAGCGCTTCGGAATTTGTTAACCGCGCTTCCTCCGAAGTGCTCGACGTCACAGTGTGATCAGCTTGTGCTATGGCGAGCAAGCAAAAGTATGCTTTGGGGAGAAAGCCTGTCCCTGAACGTGATGATGCTATGCTATTTGATCAGTAGATCGTGCGTGAGCTTTTGAGTCTTTGGCGCTCATCATGAAAGATTTTCGGTATTCCTACCGGAAGACTAACAAGATAGTCAACAGGTCATCCTCAGAGTTTTAACTAACCGAATCCACTTTGTGATTCGAAGCTTTCGAGAGGATTCCGTTTTTGAGTCGGTGTGGAAGTGAGCTGATCTCGCCTTTGATCTGGGCATTGTGAGTTCTCCCGATCATGACGACGAAGCGAGTTAAGGTTGCCCTAATGGAAGGGTTGCACTGAACTGGCAAAGATAATTCATGAGATTCCGGGGCTCCGGTTCCATCGATTTATACAACATAGAAAGAGGTTGAAAAAAAGGAATAGAATGGATCCACTCAAACAACTGTGTTCGGAATAGAACTCAGAGAGGCAGTCCCTCGTGAGTGCGGCACGCACCTTTTTCTTTCTTTCGAAGCCGGGCGATTAACTACGTTAATTGCTTTCATATAAAGTGAAAGTCGCTAAAGCTGTAACCAGCAAGAAAACGGCTGCGCTAACGCTAACGCCCATATTTAGGGCTTTCGCGCCTTGCGCTCAGCGCTTGTGTTGTTATTCGAATTTGATTTGATTCTGTAACGTTGTGATCTTGTAGTAGTGGTTGTGATCAGTTATCAGACATGCATGGCCTTTAAGTTAAGTAAAGACTCTTCACTCTATCAGGCTTCCTTCCTCTTTCAAAGGATTTTTCATTCATGCACTCTGTCTGCCTTTCTACTTTTCCTCTCTATCTCACGAACCTTTTCATTATCCACGTCTCTCTCTTTTGGTATCTGGAACGCCGGGCGGCTTCCCAAATTCTCCGACTCTTGCCAAGCACAAGCACGGTCTTATTCCAACGACTAATGAATCTATCCTAAAAACTCTCTTCAGTTGTTGTTGTTTGTTACGCCTTCTATATGTTCCTCTTTTTTCTTTTTTGAAGACTTTCCCTATCGGCGCGTCGGGGAGTTTCGGGAACAAAACAATAAGACTGAAGGGTTTCGCTATCGCTCTTCGCCTAAAGCCGAGCCGTAACTTCGCTCTTCGATCCTTCGGCTATCGCAAGAATATAGCGATCGAAGAGCTATCGCTCAGCTCCTTCGCGTATTACGAAAACCTTATTGTATTGCCCGAAGGGGGCATGCTGCAAGAACGTAGGTGAGTGAGTTGCGTAGGAGGCGTGCCCGAAGGGCAGCGGCAGCAGTGTGGTTCCAGGTGCCGTCGCTAGATTGAGATCTGCAGGGTGGCGGGGACTTCGACTGCCTTGTATCAGGTGAAGAGAAGGGGGTGGTAGGCTTAGTAGGGCTCGAACCTACAATAACACCGTTATGAGCGGTACGTTTCAACCAATTAAACTATAAGCCCCTACGGATCTCTACATGCAATTCGCTCACTTCGGGAAGAGCGGACGGAAAGAGGAGGCCTTTGCTCTATCTTTTTCTTCTTCTTCCGATCAAAAAAAGATTTTCTTTATTGTTATATATATCTTTTTGATTCTATATCTATTAGTTTTCTAAATCTTATAAATAATCAAAATAGAGAACATTAAGTGTTGCAAGCGGTCCTTTCGCGACTCAAACTGCCGGTACGCTTTCTGGCTCGCAAACGGGTGGGAGCTCTCTATTTGCTTGCAATGCCGGCTGTTCGCCTTTAGTTATTAGTTAGAAGTAGAAGTAGAGGGCGCCGTTTGCCCCACACTTCAGAAAAAGTAGAAAAGTACAGTTGGAGTGAGAAAGCAAGCAAGCAAGGAACTCCACGTTGTGCGGGCTAAAGCGTTGTGCGGTATCTAAAGCGCTAGGGTTGTGCGGTCTAGTTATATCAGCACAGCTAAAACGTTGTGCGGTCTAAGAGGAGACAATTCACCTGGTTCTAGTGTCCTAAAGCAAGCAAGCAACCGAAGCAACAAGGCAAGCACAGCGATTTTCGCTAGCTAAAAGCTTAGAGGCAAGTGACCGGACAGGCAAGCAAGGAACGGTACTACTGGCTTTAACTAGACGAAGCAAGTCACTATCCTCTAAAGGTTATGCTAGTTATAATAATTATTAACTCAAAGAAAAAGCCCCTAGTTACTAGTTAATAGTAGTTTCGCTAATTAGAGGATAGTTCCTTGCTTCGTCTAGTTAAAGCTGTCTGCTGGCCGGTTCCTTGCTTCGTCTAGTTAAAGCCTAAAGTTCAGTTAATAGGAACGTTTCGCTAGTGTTAGTACGGTTCCTTGTCTTAGTTCTTATTTAGACTCTTAAGCGCGGTGACTTGTCTGCTTGCCTCTCTCCGATTTTGAACTGCCTTCGGTTACACACTACCGCGAAACGTGGAGTTCCTTGCTTGCTTCCTTCCTTGCACTCATTAAAATAAAGACAACGTGGAGTTGCTTGCTTGCTCACACTAGAACCAGAGAATCTCAGCCAGGGTAATGGCTCGCAGCTTCCCCGGTTCCCTACGTGAGGTAAGTACGTCCGGGGGGGTTCTGTTCTAATTTGAACCTCCCCTTGACCTTTCAATTAGAAAGTGAAATCCAGGGCCCAGGTCTCCCAGGCCTTTCGCTCGAGCAACGTCTTCTTTCAATTGGGGCAGTTTCACTTTGAAACGAAGTATGTCGTTTGCCCTTTTCAACTGCTCGAGGCGGACATCCATTTCCTTCATTTGCCGGTAGACCTCTGCCCGCTCCTCATCCGACATAAGGTGTAGATTTGGCACTTCAGGATGAGTAAAAATCTCCGGCTGCGGGGGGATGTAAGGCATATTTAGGTCTGGCAGCACTGAACACCATCCCTTTAACAACGAATCAAAGAAAAGAGCAATTCGCACGAAATTCAAAAGAAAGACTCTCTAGTAGTATATATACAGACAGATACGCCAAAATTTACATTTGTTGGGCATGGTTGTCCCCCTTTCTTGTTTCCTCCTCTTCCTATCCTTCCTTTTCACTCGCTTCCTCTCGTCTTTTAGTCGAGTAGCTCTTCTCGGTTGCTCAACCGCAACTCCTTGAGAAGGAGTGGCTAGCTCAGTTCGTGAGTCTAGTTCTGTTGAGTAGTAGTAGTTCAGGAAGTCTTTTCATAGGCTGATTTGAGTCACAAAACTTCTTCCGATAGATCGAATAGGTGGAGCAAATCAAACCCATTTTCAGATAAAAAAAAATAGAAAACTATAGTATACTATACTATACTATACTATAGTGGCGGAGATTCTTCTATGGGATTGGGGATCGTATCTGAATCCGACGATTTCTCATATGTTATTTCTTTCAAATTTCCCGTGTAAGATGTTCGTCTGGCCTCCCGCCTGCGCCTAAGAAGGCTTAGATTAGAAAGTCCGCTCTCGTTCTCTTTGTCTTTTCTCTCGCTCTTTGGGAGGCAGTCCCCCCAGCTTGTCTGGTTTACCGGTCCCAGGTCACTATTCAATCCAAATTAGAAGACGATTATTAAGATTCTTATATTCACATTCATTTTACGTTAAAAAACGTCTACCCAGGAACTCTGAAGAAGACGATTCTATTATGAATTTTAGGTTCAAAAGAGTCTGAAAAAAGAAGGGGTCTTATCTCATGCTACAAGAAAAGGGTAGCTTCCCCGCCTCGTAAGTAGCAAGTATATTGGATGTACGCTCGTAGGGTGATTTTTCCTTTGATTTTGCTTTATTGAGGTCTCCTCGTAGGTAAAGTACTACAAATAAGGTATTGTTAAGCAAGAAAGTCAGGGTTGTCAAAGATCTTGGATAAAAGGTAGTCAAAGAGGTCTAGGCACAAACTACCTAACTACACGAGTCTCCTGGCTGCCGTACTGGAATAATATATAGTAGATAGAGACTCTCTCCAACGGCTGCCTTCTTGTGGAGCCAGTGCTAATAAAGGCGTGGGTTGGGTTTAAAGGATAGAACCTTTCTTGTACTGCTGATCCCAGGTGCCCAAAGCCGACGGTTTATTAAAGTCAAGTATATGGTAGGATACCCTTCCGGGTACTCTCTGACTCAAATCTTTATTCTATGGATAATTAAACCTAGGTAACCTTCTCTTGTTGTTAGGGCAGTAGTCGCTGAGCTGCGATCTCCGAGCTCCGGTACGAGCAAGGGGTGAGCTCTTGTTAATAAAGAAGAAATAGGCGTGTTTGGTGGCTTTGTTATGCTATACCTGGCTGCACCTTCTTTTTTGAAAAAGGTTAGAAAAGGGGCTGACACCCCCAAGTCAAGTATCTGTTAGGGCCCCCCTACGGGTACGGTTAGCTCTCTCTAAAAGAAAAGAAGGGTGATTTTCTGGATAATCAAACCTAGGGCGCCTTTATCCTGCAGGCATCCCAAAGTCGGGGGCCTTTTTGTTTTTGTTAGGATGGACCTAGGATCGCCTTTCCTGTACTGGAAGTTGAGCAAAGCCCTTCTATGGGATTGGCCAGGGATTACCTTCTCGTTTAAATATCCTACGGTTCTTTTCTCATATGACTGAGCTAGGTCTTCTCGCCGAGAACTTCCTTGCCCTAAGGGATCTAATTTGTTCATGCCAATAAGCTGGATACCTTAGAGTCCCTGGTAGCTCAAGTAGCTCAATTAGGGTGGATGCTTTTCCTGAGTTAGCGTCTTTCTTCAATTCAATGAGCGATGGGTGATCTCCTCGTTCTTCCTCTGGATTGTCTCCCCAATGGGACATGGGAACTACAGACCGGGCCTTTCCTGAGAGTGTGCCGGTAGTAGTGCGCTTTAGCGCAGCAAGCAAGGAACGCTACTATAACTAAGAAAGCGCGAAACTACCTTAACTAAGACAAGCGTACACTAGCGCACAACATTCTGTTGCTTGCTACCGCTTTAACTAGCCGCAGGTTATGCGCTTAAGAGTCTAAATAAGAACACTATCCTCTAATTAGCGAAACGTTCCGTTACTTGTCCAGTGTAGTTTCGCTAGTGTTAGTACGGTTCCTTGTCTTAGTTCTTATTTAGACTCTTAAGCGCGGTGACTTGCGTAGTAGCGCACAACATTCTGTTGCTTGCTGACGCATAACCTTCGGCTAGTTAAAGCTGTCTGCTTGCCTTTAATTTAAGGTTTCCCGCATATATACTCTTAAGTGAAGCGCAAACCCGCTTTATTGAATGGAATCTTGCACTACTACTTCTACAAAGCAAGCACTTGCCTTGTTGCTTGTTGCGAACGAAAGCCAAGCCTTCCTATGGGGCGCAACGGACTAGGTCGAATAGGAAGTGCTCGTTCACTACCCCAATGAGAAGAATGACTGTTGTAGCGGACAATGAAGTCACGTAATCCTCTAAGGGTTCCAAACCCCCGGCGACCACTCAAAAAAAAGACTCCTGCGCCGGACAAGAAACGGAACGTTTCGCGTCAGTAGCTAGCGGAGATAAGAAAAGTATTCTCGGCCCCTTCTTAAATATTTGCCGCAGAACCCCATTCCCAACCAATAATGAAAGCAAGACTTCTCCAAATGGAAGCATGGCCAGGAGATTGATGAAAGAACCTGGCCGAAGTCAGTCTTGTGTTCCACTCCGCGGTTGGAAGGATTGCTTTCTGCCGTCTGTCTTTCCCTTCTCTCTCTTAGCGGCTAAAGTCAAAATTTTGGCTTGCTACAAGCTGGGCTCAGGGACTGCAGTCAGCCGCTTCCCCTGTAGTCGTCAGCTCGTTATTGACAGATCCGATCGGGTGTTCATAATCTGGAGTAAAAGGATTCGAACCTTTGCATGCCGGTACCAAAAACCGATGCCTTACCACTTGGCTATACTCCATATGGCCTGGCCTGTTTTGGACGGTAGAACGGGGAGCCCTTGATCCTAAAGCAGGGCTCGAAGAACGAGCCGAGCCGTGCAAGGACGCGGGGATATAGCAAGGAAGCAGCAAGGTTCTCCCTTTAGGACCGACTACAACAAGCTCGCGACTCTAATAGAAAGAAACGGTAAGCTCTCCGCTCTATTGACTTGCAATGCTATGCAACTCAAAGTTGGCGAACGCTTCTGTAACCTTAGACGGATTACGCTCTTCGACTGACTCGTTGGCTCCGCGTCCACCGAAAGTAGGTCACCTTCGTCACCGTCAGAATTTGGTACTCTCTCGATAGCTTCCATAGTTCACTGAAAGCCTTTTGTGTTTGGTGTAATGAACCGCAAGCCCTTCAGAAAGAAAGACAACATAAGTCATAAAAGGGTTGGTTAAGAACTATTGACTGTAAACCATAGCAGTGAGAGTCATCACTCAATGGAGATGTTCGCCTTTGGAATTGAGGTAGGCCCAGGGATCACAGATGAGTCGAATGAGCCCATCCCTCTGGCCTATCATTTGTTGGTCGATCCGGCCTCTGGCGGCTCCTGCATCTCCTGCCTCTCTATGGGGCCCCTTTCTCAAAGTTTGCTGCCTAGTCGAATCAATAATCAATAGCAGTCCCAATAGAAGTTGACTGACCTGGCTCTTCCATCGACGATCTACTGCTCCCTCTTAGTAGCAGATGCCCATGCTTTGATTCGAAAGCCCTAGCCAGTGATGAATCCCCAGGAAGATCGGAGTATAGCATTCCTCCTCCCTTCATTCAAGTTTGAACCCAACAAGCAAGGAACTTGAGTTCCGCGGTAGTTGTGCTAGCTAAAAAGCGCAAGGCGCGAAAGCCGTTGCGCTAACGCGCTTTAGAACCGCACAGCCCTAGCGCACAACCTAAGCTACCGCA